AAGTCTAATCTGATACAACGAAAAAAAGAGGATGGGTAGAAAAACTTATTAGATACCGGAGTCAATGCAATGGTATCTAATAAGTTCTACCTACTATTGGATTTGAACCAATGACTCCTGCCGTATGAAAGCAATACTCTAACCACTGAGTTAAGTAGGTAATTTATCACCTCAAAAGAAGACCCATCACCTCGGGGATTATAGATAGAATATTATTTCTAAGCAATACCAATCTGTTAACAGTAAACGGATCAAAGAGTTATCATGTGAGATTAGGGAATATCCATCTTGACAAGAAATTATCTATATGTTAAGATATCTATGACAAGGGCTATAGCTCAGTTAGGTAGAGCACCTCGTTTACACGTGCGCCAATGCTTTTCAAGGGAGCTTATTATGCAATGAACATAGTTGATCTTATTGAAAAATCAATGTCTTACTCCATAGATTCGAGAGAACAATAGCCTGACAAATATTTGGTTCGGTCCGATTTTGGTGCGAATTTAGGTGCCAAATCAAATAGAACCCGTCATTGATTTGATAGTTGATAAGGTAAATACCCAGCCCATTCAATGCTAGGCATAATGAGTATAAGGGCTTCAAAAAAACCTCCTTTCATCCTATGAACTTTAAGGTGTATGAAGTCTCATATTCGACTCTTGCAGCGGAACGATAGAGACTCCATTTAACTTCGGTTGATCTAAGCCGAAGGCAGACCTAAGTCAAGGTAACCCTTCTTTGAAACACTTTGGTATTGCTACTAGATCTGAATACAAATAATGAATCAGAGCACATGGAGCCAGCTCATTATCTTCCTGTAAAGAAAAAATATGGTGGACTAACTGATCTTTACATCAGTTGATGAAAGAGCCCAATGCAACAAACAAAATGCATGTTGGGTCTTTGAAACAGTTCGAATCATTTCGATAATAATCAGTTTGATCTGTTTTACCGAGAAGGTCTACGGTTCGAGTCCGTATAGCCCTAATACATTCTATTTGTCTATTTTTGTATAGACATTCTATTTTTGTTTAGTATAGTTTTCATTTCCTCATTAGTACTTGTTTATAGACTGGACAGACCAGTCCATTGGTTGTTTCATAGAAATGAAATGAAAGCATTACCACATATTCATGTAAATACATAGGTACCTGAAAATAAAAACAATAATTCATTCCAATGGATCTAATCAGATCAGTATGTGTCAAATCTAGGACAAGAAAAAGAAAGAAAATATAATCGTTCGATGCATTAGATTGTGTTTACGTATTCGTATTTGTATAAAATCAATAGAAACAACGACGATCCTTTACCTGGATTTTAATGAAAAGAATACTTCGAATATGTTAGAAATCCCTAGACATTTTTTACCCCCCAAAAATTATTGGTTTTGATAATAACTATGTTATGTTTGATATTATTTTTTGATAATATTTCATTATCTTATTTCATTTTATTATTTATACATTACATAAATTATATATTTACATATAATTTATATAAGAAATATATATTTCTAAATATAAAATACAAAGAAATAAATATAAGGAAATATCAAGAAAAAAACAAAAACATAGTATTACGTTTCAGAATTATGAAACATAGTTATAGTATTACTATTCATTAGTATACATTAGTAATAGAATATTCTATTAGGTTAGATTAGTATATTTTAGTATTTAATTAAATTACTTTTATTATTTAGAATTTTATTATTTAATATTTTTTAATCTTATATCTATTTTTTTATAGAGAATAGAGAAAGCGAGACAAAGTGAGAGAGTTTTGTTTGTGTAAGAACGCCTTATTTTTACACCATATCTAAATAGAATCAAAATCAAAAACGGAATCCCGATTCCGTTGGACGAATCTCTAAACAAGACATGCCACGCAGCAAACAAACTCTGAACTATACACTTTGATTTGATTAAAATAAATTCTTGTTTCACCTAGGAAAACAAGTTCTGGATGAATTGACAATGCCAACTCGAATAATTAAGCATATTCCACATTAATAGGAGTACATTTATGTTTCTGCTTCACGAATATGATATTTTATGGGCATTTCTAATAATATCAAGCGTTATTCCTATCTTGGCATTTGTAATTTCAGGAGTTTTAGCCCCGGTTAGTAAAGGACCAGAGAAGCTCTCTAGTTATGAATCGGGCATAGAACCTATGGGGGGCGCTTGGTTACAATTCCGAATCCGCTATTACATGTTTGCTCTAGTTTTTGTTGTTTTTGATGTTGAAACGGTCTTTCTTTATCCATGGGCAATGAGTTTCGATGTATTGGGTGTATCTGTATTTATCGAAGCTTTAATTTTCGTGCTTATCCCAATTGTGGGTTCAGTTTATGCATGGCGAAAAGGAGCGTTGGAATGGTCTTAACTGAGTATTCAGACAATAAAAAAAAAAAGGAAGGAAAAAATTACATTGAGACAGTTATGAATTTGATTGAGTTTCCGTTACTTGACCAAACAACCCCCAATTCAGTTAT